AGAACGTCCGCGAATCTGATCAATTACTCTTCGTGCTTTGAAAACAGACATACATACATATGTATGTTGAGCTAACACTTTTGCTTCTATATCCGAATTTTCGTTCTTTATCATAAAAGAAAGTTCTCCCCTGCCAATGAATGATAAGTGCCTAGGTGAAGTATAGTATAAGATAAGTCATAAAAGTAAGAATAAGTAGGAAAAGTCTAAGTCTTAGTATACTATCAAAATGAAATACTATATACTCTTACTATAAGATAAAGACTCTTAAGTCGAAATACTAATTAGAAATACTATCTAATTAGAAATACTATACTATACACTATACTATTATATTATAGTATACTATATACTATTAATATTAATTAAATTATTAATATTAAATTATTAAATTAAGAATTAAGATAAGACTTTTAACATGAATACTTAGTAGAACGACTAACGACGAGATTTATTATCGTTTCTTGCATGTCTCACGAAAGTTAGAGTAGGTGCGAATTCTCCCAATTTGTGACCGACCATACGATCTGTTATATAAATAGGTAAATGTTCCTTTCCATTATGAATAGCGATTGTATGGCCAATCATTGTGGGTATAATGGTAGATGCCCGAGACCAAGTCACTATTATTTCTTTCTCCTCCCTCATGTTGAGTTTTTCGATTTTTCCCGATAAATGATTAGCTACAAAAGGATTTTTTTTTAGTGAACGTGTCACGGCTGATTACTCCTTTTTTTTTACATTTTAAAAATTGGCATTCTATGTCCAATATCTCGATCTTAATCTGAAGTATGAAGGTAAGAATCAATACAATAATGATGAATGGAAAAAAGAGAAAATCCTTTAGCTAGATAAGGGAAGGGGCGGATGTAGCCAAGTGGATCAAGGCAGTGGATTGTGAATCCACCATGCGCGGGTTCAATTCCCGTCGTTCGCCCATCACATTATTTCCAATTCCAAAATTCTATTTTCAATGTTCCTATTTACGGCGACGAAGAATAAAACTATCACTATATTTGTTCCTTTTCCTACTTCTTCTTCCAAGCGCAGGATAACCCCAAGGGGTTGTGGGTTTTTTTCTACCAATTGGGGCTCTCCCTTCACCGCCCCCGTGGGGATGGTCTACCGGGTTCATAACTACTCCTCTTACTACAGGACGCTTACCTAGCCAACACTTAGATCCGGCTCTACCCAAACTTTTTTGGTTCACCCCAACATTACCCACTTGTCCGACTGTTGCTAAGCAGTTTTTGGATATCAAACGGACCTCCCCAGATGGTAATCTTAATGTGGCCGATTTACCCTCTTTTGCAATCAGTTTCGCTACAGCGCCTGCTGCTCTAGCTAATTGTCCACCCTTTCCAAGTGTGATTTCTATGTTATGTATGGCCGTGCCTAAGGGCATATCGGTTGAAGTAGATTCTTCTTTTTTATCAATCAAAACCCCTTCCCAAACTGTACAAGCTTCTTCCAAAGCATACGGCTTTCTAGATGTATATGATGATATCTAGACAGATGGATCTTATATGAATCGTATGATGAAGTACCACATGAGTGGATATATAGGAATCCAAATCTGCCGAATCACTCATGTTATGATCTTATACATCCTAGGTCTCCACGTTCCGTCATCTGGCTTATGTTCTTCATGTAGCATTCAGACCGAATGACTCTATGAAATTACGTCGATACTTCCACATATTACGGGTAACGTAGGAGACATCTCTATTTTTCCCCGGGGGGTCTTTCTAATTACCACTGCTTAGCTTTCAATTCGCCTCTGACCATCAAATGAAATGTGAATAACCCGTCCTCCTCTCTTTGAAACAAGGGGCGCTTCCGGTTCTGTGCGCGCTTCAAACAATTTTGTCTTCTCCATATTACCATATCTCTAGAGTCAATAATTTTATATGAGGAACTACTGAACTCAATCACTTGCTGCCGTTACTCAACAGTTTTCTGTTGAGGTCTATCCCGTAGAGGTACTCCGATTGGATCAGTGATCGATTTCTAGGTTTCGTCGTAAACCTAATTGGTTACTTCCAATTACGTAAATCAATAGTTCAAACCGCACTCAAAGGTAGGGCATTTCCCATTGATATAGGAACTTCTGTACCAGAAACAATGGTATCTCCAATTATAGCCCCTCTGGGATGTAAAATATATCTCTTCTCACCATCCCCATAGTGTATGAGACAAATGTATGCATTTCGATTAGGGTCGTATTCTATGGTTACGATTCTACCAGATATCTCTTTTGCATTCCGTCGAAAATCGATTTTACGGTATAGACGCTTATGACCTCCCCCTCTATGCCCTGCGGTAATGATCCCTCTGGCATTACGACCTTTACCACAATGATGCTGTCCATAGATCAAATTCTTTCGTGGATTGGATTTCACTTGACTGTCTACGGCTCCATTGCGTGTGCTCGGGGTAGAAGTTTTGTATAAATGTATTGCCGTGGTATTAAGTCTTTTGCTTTAAGTTCTTTTCTCTATAAGAGGTGGAATAGAATAACCCGGTTGAAGCGTAATGATCATACGTCTGTAATGCATTGTATGTCCCATAATGGGTCCCATCCTTCTACCCTTTCCCGGGAGTCGATGACTATTCATAGCTATTACCTTGACACCAAAGAAGAGTTCGACCCAATGCTTTATTTCTGTCCTAGTTGATCCCGATTCGACATTAGAAGTATATTGATTGTTCCCCAATAACCGAATACTTTTTTCTGTAAATACTGCATATTTGATTCCATCCATAAATACATTTTATTCCCTATGAGTTCCAGTATCGATAAGAATTCTAGTTCTTACTGTTCATATGTTATGGTATGAATATACCATACCAATTCGTTATGTATGGATGATGAGATTCCATTGATACAGAGCCAATTCCAATAGACTTATTGAATGTTCCCATTGGCGTGCATCCAGCAGGAATTGAACCTACGAATTTGCCAATTATGAGTTGGGCGCTTTAACCATTCAGCCATGGATGCTTAACAGGGATCATCGTACATCGTGAATAACCAAATTCCAATTGAAATGAAATCTTTAGGAGGAATCAATGAAACGACATCAATTCAAATCCTGGATCTTCGAATTGAGAGAGATCAAGAATTCTCACTATTTCTTAGATTCATGGATAAAATTCGATTCAGTAGGATCTTTCACTCACATTTTTTTCCACCAAGAACGTTTTATGAAACTCTTTGACCCCCGAATTTGGAGTATCCTACTTTCACGTGATTCACAGGGTGCAACAAGCAATCGATATTTCACGATCAAAGGTGTAGTACTGCTTGTAGTAGTGGTCCTTATATCTCGTATTAACAATCGAAAGATGGTTGAAAGAAAAAATCTCTATTTGATGGGGCTTCTTCCTATACCTATGAATTCCATTGGACCCAGAAATGAGACATTGGAAGAATCTTTTTGGTCTTCCAATAGAAATAGGTTGATTGTTTCGCTCCTGTATCTTCCAAAAGGGAAAAAGATTTCTGAGAGTTGTTTCATGGATCCGCAAGAGAGTACTTGGGTTCTCCCAATAAAGAAAAAGTGTATCATGCCTGAATCTAACCGGGGTTCGCGGTGGTGGAGGAACCGGATCGGAAAAAAGAGGGATTCGAGTTGTCAGATATCTAATGAAACCGTAGCTGGAATTGAGATCTCATTCAAAGAGAAAGATAGCAAATATCTGGAGTTTCATTTTTTATCCTATACGGATGATCCGATCCGCAAGGACCATGATTGGGAATTGTTTGATCGTCTTTCTCCGAGGAAGAAACGAAACATAATCAACTTGAATTCGGGACAGCTATTCGAAATCTTAGGGAAAGACTTGATTTCTTATCTCATGTCTGCTTTTCGTGAAAAAAGACCAATTGAGGGGGAGAGTTTCTTCAAACAACAAGGAGCTGGGGCAACTATGCAATCCAATGATATTGAGCATGTTTCCCATCTCTTCTCGAGAAACAAGTGGGGTATTTCTTTGCAAAATTGTGCTCAATTTCATATGTGGCAATTCCGCCAAGATCTCTTCGTTAGTTGGGGGAAGAATCAGCACGAATCGGATTTTTTGAGGAACGTCTCGAGAGAGAATTGGATTTGGTTAGACAATGTGTGGTTGGTAAACAAGGATCGGTTTTTTAGCAAGGTACGGAATGTATTGTCAAATATTCAATATGATTCCACAAGATCTATTTTCGTTCAAGTAACGGATTCTAGCCAATGGAAAGGATCTTCTTCTGATCAATCCAGAGATCATTTCGATTCCGTTAGAAATGAGGATTCAGAATATCACACATTGATCGATCAAACAGAGATTCAGCAACTAAAAGAGAGATCGATTCTTTGGGATCCCTCCTTTCTTCAAATGGAACGAACAGAGATAGAATCAGATCGATTCCTGAAATTTCTTTTTGGATCTTCCTCCATGTCCTGGCTATTCACGGAACCTGAGAAGCGGATGAATAATCATCTGCTTCCGGAAGAAATCGAAGAATTTCTTGGGAATCCTACAAGATCAATTCGTTCTTTTTTCTCTGACAGATGGTCAGAACTTCATCTGGGTTCGAATCCTACTGAGAGGTCCACTAGAGATCAGAAATTGTTGAAGAAAAAACAAGATGTTTCTTTTGTCCCTTCCAGGCGAGCGGAAAATAAAGAAATGGTTGATATATTCAAGATAATTACGTATTTACAAAATACCGTCTCAATTCATCCTTCGGAACCATATCACATCCCGGATCTGGTTCCAAAGGATGAACCGGATATGGACAGTTCCAATAAGATTTCATTCTTGAACAAAAATCCATTTTTTGATTTCTTTCATCTATTCCATGACCGGAACAAAGGGGGATACGCGTTACGCCACGATTTTTTTGAATCAGAAGAGAGATTCCCAGAAATGGCGGATCTATTCACTCTATCAATAACCGAGCCGGATCTGGTGTATCATAGGGGATTTGTCTTTTCTATTGATTCCTACGGGTTGGATCAAAAAAAATTCTTGAATGAGGTATTCAACTCCAGAGATGAATCGAAAAATAAATCCTTATTGGTTCTACCTCCTCTTTTTTATGAGGAGAATGAATCTTTTTCTCGAAGGATCAGAAAAAAATCGGTCCGGATCTACTGCGGGAATGATTTGGAAGATCCCAAACTAAAAACAGCGGTATTTGCTAGCAACAACATAATGGAGGCAGTCAATCAATATAGATTGATCCGAAATCTGATTCAAATCCAATATAGCACCTATGGGTACATAAGAAATGTATCGAATCGATTCTTTTTAATGAATAGATCCGATCGTAACTTCGAATATGGAATTCAAAGGGATCAAATAGGAAATGATACTCTGAATCATATAACTATAATGAAATATACGATCAACCAACATTTATCAAATTTGAAAAAGAGTCAGAAGAAATGGTTTGATCCTCTTATTTCTCGAACTGAGAGATCCATGAATCGGGATCCTGATGCATATAGATACAAATGGTCCAATGGGAGCAAGAATTTCCAGGAACATTTGGAACATTTCGTTTCTGAACAGAAGAATCCTTTTCAAGTAGTGCAAGTAGTGTTCGATCGATTACGTATTAATCAATATTCGATTGATTGGTCCGAGGCTATCGACAAAGAAGATTTGTCTAAGACACTTCGTTTCTTTTTGTCCAAGTCACTTCTCTTTTTGTCCAAGTCACTTCCCTTTTTGTCCAAGTTACTTCCCTTTTTCTTTGTGAGTATCGGGAATATCCCCATTCATAGGTCCGAGATCCACATCTATGAATTGAAAGGTCCGAATGATCAACTCTGCAATCAGTTGTTAGAATCCATAGGTGTTCAAATCGTTCATTTGAAGAAATTGAAACCCTTCTTATTGGATGATCATGATACTTCCCAAAGACCGAAATTCTTGATCAATGGAGGAACAATATTACCATTTTTGTTCAAAAAGATACCAAAGCGGATGATTGACTCATTCCATACTAGAAAGAATCGCAGGAAATCCTTTGATAACACGGATTCCTATTTCTCAATGAGATCCCACGATCGAGACAATTGGCTGAATCCCGTGAAACCATTTCATAGAAGTTCATTGATATCTTCTTTTTATAAAGCAAATCGACTTCGATTCTTGAATGATCCACATCACTTCTGGTTCTATTGTAACAAAGGATTCCCTTTTGATGTGGAAAAGACCCGTATCAATAATTATGATCTTACATATGGACAATTCCTCAATATCTTGTCCATTCGCAACAAAATCTTTTCTTTGTGCGTCGGTAAAAAAAAATCTATTTTTTTGGAGAGAGAGACTATTTCACCAATCGAGTCACAGGTATCTGACATCTTCATACCTAATGATTTCCCACAAAGTGGTGATGAAACGTATAACTTGTACAAATTGTACAAATCTTTACATTTTCCAATTCGATCCGATCCATTCGTTCGTAGAGCTATTTACTCGATCGCAGACATTTCTGCAACACCTCTAACAGAGGAACAAATAGTCAATTTGGAAAGAACTTCTTGTCAGCCTCTTTCAGATATGAATCTATCTGATTCAGAAGGGAATAACTTGCATCAGTATCTCAGTTTCAATTCAAACATGGGTTTGATTCACACTCCATGTTCTGAGAAGTATTTACCATCCGGAAAGAGGAAAAAACGGAGTCTTTGTCTAAAGAAATGCGTTGAGAAAGGGCAGATGTATAGAACCTTTCAACGAGATAGTGCTTTTTCAAATCTCTCAAAATGGAATCTGTTCCAAACATATATGCCATGGTTCCTTACTTCGACAGGGTGCAAATATCTCAATTTCACCCTTTTAGATACTCTTTCAGACCCATTGCCGATACTAAGTAGCAGTCAAAAATTTGTATCCATTTTTCATGATATGATGCATGGATCAGATATATCACGGCCAATTCCTCAGAAGATTCTTCCACAATGGACTCTGATAAGTGAGATTTCGAGTCAATGTTTACAGAATCTTCTTCTGTCCGAAGAAATGATTCATCGAAATAATGAGTCACCCGTTCCATTGATATGGGCACATCTGAGATCAACAAATGCTCGGGAGTTCCTCTATTCAATCTTTTTCCTTCTTCTTGTTGCTGGATATCTCGTTCGTATACATCTTCTCTTTGTTTCCCGAGCCTCTAGTGAGTTACAGACAGAGTTAGAAAAGATCAAATCTTTGATGATTCCATCATACATGATGGAATTTCGAAAACTTCTGGATAGGTATCCTACATCTGAACTGAATTATTTCTGGTTAAAGAATCTCTTTCTAGTTGTTCTGGAACAATTAGGAGATTCTCTGGAAGAAATACGGGGTTCTGCTTCTGGTGGCAACATGCTATTGGGTGGTGGTCCCGCTTATGGGGTCAAATCAATACGTTCTAAGAATAAATATTGGAAGATCAATCTCATCGATCTTGTAAGTATCATACCAAATCCCATCAATCGAATCATTTTTTCGAGAAATACGAGACATCTAAGTCGTACAAGTAAAGAGATCTATTCATTGATAAGAAAAAGAAAAAACGTGAACGGTGATTGGATTGATGAGAAAATCGAATTCTGGGTCGCGAACAGTGATTCGATTGATGATGAAGAAAGAGAATTCTTGGTTCAGTTCTCCACCTTAACGACAGAAAAAGGGATTGATCAAATTCTATTGAGTCTGACTCATAGTGATCATTTATCAAAGAATGACTCTGGTTATCAAATGATTGAACAACCGGGATCAATTTCCTTACGATACTTAGTTGACATTCATCAAAAGGATCTAATGAATTATGAGTTCAATAGATCCTGTTTAGCAGAAAGACGGATATTCCTTGCTCATTATCAGACAATCACTTATTCACAAACCTCGTGTGGGGCTAATAGTTTTCATTCCCCATCTCCTCATGGAAAACCCTTTTCGCTCCGCTTAGCCCTATCCCCTTCTAGAGGTATTTTAGTGATAGGTTCTATAGGAACTGGACGATCCTGTTTGGTCAAATACCTAGCGACAAACTCCTATGTTCCTTTCATTACGGTATTTCCGAACAAGTTCCTGGATGACAAGCCTAAAGGTTATCTTATTGATAATATCGATATTGATGATAGTGACGATATTGATGATAGTGACGATATTGATGATAGTGATGATGACCTTGATATTGATACGGAGCTGCTAACTATGACGAATGTGCTAACTATGTATATGACGCCGAAAATAGACCGATTTGATATCACCCTTCAATTCGAATTAGCAAAAGCAATGTCTCCTTGCATAATATGGATTCCAAACATTCATGATCTGCATGTGAATGAGTCGAATTACTTATCCCTCGGTCTATTAGAGAACTATCTCTCCAGGGATTGTGAAAGATGTTCCACTGGAAAGATTCTTGTTATTGCTTCGACTCATATTCCCCAAAAAGTGGATCCCGCTCTAATAGCTCCGAATAAATTAAATACATGCATTAAGATACGAAGGCTTCTTCTTCCACAACAACGAAAGCACTTTTTCATTCTTTCATATACTAGGGGATTTCACTTGGAAAAGAAGATGTTCCATACTAATGGATTCGGGTCCATAACCATGGGTTCCAATGCACGAGATCTTGTAGCACTTATCAATGAGGCCCTATCAATTAGTATTACACAGAAGAAATCCATTATAGAAACTAATACAATTAGATCAGCTCTTCATAGAAAAACTTGGCATTTTCGATCCCAGATAAGATCGGTTCAGGATCATGGGATCCTTTTCTATCAGATAGGAAGGGCTGTTGCACAAAATGTACTTCTAAGTAATTGCCCCATAGATCCTATATCTATCTATATGAAGAAGAAATCGTGTAAGGGAGGGGATTCTTATTTGTACAAATGGTACTTCGAACTTGGAACGAGCATGAAGAAATTAACGATACTTCTTTATCTTTTGAGTTGTTCTGCCGGATCGGTCGCTCAAGATCTTTGGTCTTCATCCAGACCCGATGAAAAAAATTGGATCACTTCTTATGGATTCGTTGAGAATGATTCTGATCTAGTTCATGGCCTATTACTATTATTACTATTAGAAGTAGAAGGCGCTCTGGCTCTGGCGGGATCCTCACGGACAGAAAAAAATTGCAGTCAGTTTGATAATAATCGAGTGACATTACTTCTTCGGTCCGAACCAAGGAATCAGTTAGATATGATGCAAAATGGATCTTGTTCTATCGTTGATCAGAGATTTCTATATGAAAAATACGAATCGGAGTTTGAAGAAGGGGAAGGGGACCTCGATCCGCTAGAGGAGGATTTATTCAATCACATAGTTTGGGCTCCTAGAATATGGCGCCCTTGTGGCAATCTATTTGATTGTATCGAAAGGCCCACTGAATTGGGATTTCCCTATTGGGCTGGGTCATTTCGGGGCAAACGGATCATTTATCATAAAGAGGATGAGCTTCAAGAGAATGATTCGGAGTTCTTGCAGAGTGGAACCATGCAGTACCAGACACGAGATAGATCTTCCAAAGAACAAGGCTTTTTTCGAACAAGCCAATTCATTTGGGACCCTGCGGATCCATTCCTTTCCCTATTCAAAGATCAGCCCTTTGTCTCTGTGTTTTCACGTCGAGAATTC